ATAATAAATATCTGACGGACTAAAAAACCATCTCTATCAAGATGACAGACCCGTTCTCTGTACTATCAATAGGATCCATTATAACAAGTCGCACACTCATATTCCAGAAATACAGAAAAAAAGAAATTCCACGATCGAACTACCAAATATAGACTAGACTAAAAAAATCCGAGACACAAACGCTTCACTTTGTATTGCAAAGCTAAGATTTAGTAGTTCTTGTGAATCTAATTCATTGAGATTCCATCCAATAAAACGGAAGAATTATAAATCTCCAAAATAATAGATAGGAATATCGCAAATAGAGCCATTGCGACACCCATTAAAGGAGTAGTTCCCCACCCGGGAGCTACTTTACCATATTCCGAATTCAATGGTTTCAATAAACCCCCTACATTAGTTCGTCTTGGAACAGATTTAGAACTACCATCAACGCTTTGTGTACCCATAAATCCTATTTTGTATTAATTGAGATCTGTTGACTTTGTATACCATTCCGTTCTAAATAAATGATCTTATCATAGATCCACTGGGATCATGACATTATATAATAATGGAAACAGCAACCCTAGTCGCCATCTCTATATCTGGTTTACTTGTAAGTTTTACTGGGTATGCCTTATATACTGCTTTTGGGCAACCCTCTCAACAATTAAGAGATCCATTCGAGGAACACGGGGACTAATTGAAGTAAAGGGCCACCCAATATCGGGTGGCCCTTTACTTCAATTAAGAATTAAGATAATAAAGAATCATTTCATCTTTTTACTTTTTAGTTGGAACTTTAGGCGGTTCTCGAAAAAAGATAGCGAAAAAAATTATTCCTAGAGTCGAGACTAAGAGAAATGTATAAACCAAAGCTTCCATAGATTCGATCGTGGTTTACAATTATAGCTTCCATATCTGTTTATTTAGGAGCGTCTCCCGGATACAAATAAAACAAAGAGCAAGAGTCAAAGAAAAAGCAGCGATTCAAATCAAGAAATCTTCAGTATCCTATTTCAAATTACAAAAATCAAATAGAGGCAAAAAGTAAGAGATCAATATGGTATCAGACTACCTGTCTTCTTGTAGTTGGATCCCCAAGTTTTTGGAATGCTCCAAATTCAACTTGAGCATCTAAATCTGGATCAATACCAGCAAAAACATCTCTGAACAAGGTTCGAGCACCATGCCAAATGTGCCCGAAGAAAAAGAGCAAAGCAAATGAAGCATGGCCAAAAGTAAACCAACCCCTTGGACTGCTACGAAAAACACCATCGGATTTCAAAGTCGCACGATCTAATTCAAAAATTTCACCCAATTGAGCGCGTCTAGCATACTTTTTCACAGTAGCAGGATCGCTATAACTAACTCCATTTAGTTCGCCCCCATAGAACTCAACCGTTACACCCACCTGTTCGACACTATATTTGGATTCTGCCCTTCGAAAAGGAACATCGGCTCTAACAATTCCGTCTCCGTCTACCAAAACAACCGGAAATGTTTCAAAAAAAGTGGGCATGCGACGTACAAAAAGTTCATGTCCTTCTTTATCTCTAAAAATAGGATGTCCTAACCACCCAACAGCAATTCCATCTCCGTTATCCATTGATCCTGCTCTGAACAATCCACCCTTTGCCGGGTTATTACCGATGTAATCATAAAAAGCTAATTTTTCAGGAATTTTAGACCAAGCTTCGGATAAACTTTGAGTTTCGGCTAACCCAGCACCAACTCTTCGATAGATTTCTTGCTGGAAGTATCCTTGATCCCATTGATAACGAGTGGGACCAAATAACTCAATCGGGGTAGTTGCTGAACCATACCACATAGTTCCAGCAACAACAAAAGCTGCAAAAAAGACAGCCGCGATACTACTGGAAAGCACAGTTTCAATATTTCCCATACGTAATCCTTTGTATAGACGTTGGGGCGGACGAACACTAAGATGAAATAGGCCTGCCAATATGCCCAATGTCCCCGCTGCAATATGATGAGAAGCTATTCCTCCCGGAACAAAAGGATCAAAACCCTCGACACCCCACGCTGGATTTACAGCTTGTACCTTTCCGGTTAGGCCATAAGGATCCGACACCCATATTCCAGGACCATACAATCCAGTTACATGAAAAGCACCAAACCCAAAACAAGCCAGCCCTGAGAGAAATAAATGAATTCCAAAAATCTTAGGCAAATCCAAAGAAGGTTTTCCTGTACGTTCATCACAAAATATTTCTAGATCCCAATACACCCAATGCCAGATAGCCGCCAAGAAGCATAAGCCAGAAAACACAATATGCGCCCCAGCCACACCTTCATAACTCCAAATACCGGGATTAGTTATAGTTCCTCCCGTGATACTCCAACCACCCCACGAATTGGTTATTCCTAAACGAGTCATGAAGGGTATAACGAACATGCCTTGTCTCCACATTGGATCAAGAACGGGATCAGAGGGATCAAAAACTGCTAATTCATATAGAGCCATCGAACCGGCCCAACCGGCAACCAAAGCTGTATGCATTATATGTACAGCCAGCAAACGACCGGGATCATTCAATACGACGGTATGAACACGATACCAAGGCAAACCCATGAAAATACCCCTTTATCAACAAAAAATAGACACTATGTAACTTTATTGCACTGGAAAAAACAATGTTATGGCCCCTCCCTTTTCGGTGGATTATCTTGTAGAAAGGAGTAATATTTTTTCTATTCTTTATAATATTTTAGTCATAATGTCACAATTCTGTTTGTAGGAACAAAGAGAAGCAGATCTATTCTATACTCGATAAGTACCAATACGCAATGGGGGGTTAACCCCATTTTATAAGAGCGAATGCGTGGAGATTTTTTCATAATGCAAGGCGCTTGCTCGTAAGATTTTGTTTGGTTTTATTCATTTTGTCTTCCTTGTATTTATATTTATTTTTTAGTTATTTATGAACTTAGCAAATCCGTGAATAAAAATTAATCAAAATATTAACTAAATAAAAATGAATATGAATTAAATAAATATGAAGAATAATAAATAGGAATATAAATAAAAATATAAATATTATATACATTGTAATATTAATAGAATTGTAATAATATTAATTATTATAATATAATTAACTATAAAATAATATAATTAACTATAAACTATCTATAAACTATCTATAAACTATATAGTAATTAACTATATAATTATAATTTAATTAATATAATTTAATTAATATATTAATATATATTATATTAATATTAAATATTAAGTTTATATTAAATATTAAGTAAGACTAAAAATATCTTTAAGCTAATTTAAGCTAATATAATATTAATATTCTTAAGACAATAAATTCATTGTTACGCTTTCACATCAAAGTGAAATAAAGTATTTAATCTTTTTGTCTTTACATTTCATGCCTATTGGTGTTCCAAAAGTCCGTTTTCAACTTCCCGGGAGGGGACACAAAAATTGGATTGACATATAGTGCGACTTGTCAGATATATTGGGCCATATGGGATTTCCCCGTTTTCCTCCCCTGATCGGGATTAACCTCTGTTTCGCCCAAGAAAAATTGATTAAATCATCAAAAATTTGGAGCGTGAAGTATAATTAAACGCAAATAGATCTATGCTTTGGAGGTATCTTATCAATTAGAATAATTTATTAGAATAATTTATGGTTGGCTTGTTTTGTTTGGACCAATAAAATGAAGTATGCTAGGCTCCGTTGAGAAAAACCCAATTAGTACGATATCCATGATTACTACTTATAGTTATAGCATATTCTAGTTATAGCATATTCTAGTAGCATATTCTATTTTAAAATTTTAAAATAAAGAGCAGGCAATTTAAAACTGCTAATCATAATCAATCAAATAATATGACGAATGCGTCAACTATTTGACGGAAGACGTGAAAGGAATTGAAAAAAAATCGAGCAAAAAGACGCGGTATTGGTGCAACTTGCCCTATATGTGCAAATAAAAATGGGGCGGATCCTTACTCGGAGTAGAGCACAAAACCTAAGAGAATTTAAGAAGCCCATTCAGGAACAAGAAAATGCCATCGTGATTTTAATTAAATTGGATCCCGATGAAAGAATACATCAATGAGAAGTTAGTTTGATAAGTTTAATGAATTCTTTTTTAGATTTTATAGATAAACGGATCAAAACTCATCTTTCTTAAACAATGAAAGAAAGGACCCTTTCGTTAGAAGAGAAGTTAGAAAGGACTTACTATCACAAAAAGGAGGGCTGGAATCTACACATTGATCTTTTTTTTTTAGAAATTTTTATTGAACCGTATGCATCAAAATATGCATGTACGGTTCCTAAGGGATAGAATCTGATCCTAATCAACCGACTTTATCGAGAAAGATTACTTTTTTTAGGCCAAATGGTTGATAGCGCGATCTCAAATCAACTTATCGCTCTTATGCTATATCTTAGTGCAGAAAGCGAGACCAAAGATTTATATTTGTTTATAAACTCTCCTGGCGGATGGGTAATACCCGGAATGGCTATTTATGATACTATGCAATATGTGCGACCGGATATACAAACAGTATGCATGGGATTAGCCGCTTCGATGGGATCTATTATCCTGGTCGGAGGAAAAATCACCAAACGTATAGCATTCCCTCACGCTCGGCGCCATTGGGTTTTTTATTTGAAAGAACAAAACTATGCCTTCGCCATAAAAAATATGAATATATATTAAGTAATAATAGCATGGCATTTTGAATTCGATATAAGAAATTCGTTTATTGTTTTTTTTAACATTAGATTATTTATCGAAAGAGTAGTATGAGATATTAAGGGTATTTCCGATTTTATCTTAATCTGTCGGAGCCTTATTTCAGCGTTGCAAACTTTTTTGTTTTCACACCATAAAGGTTCTTAATGTTATGAAAAAGTACGAACAAAAAATAAGATTATATTATTTTTTTATTAAAAAAAAAGAAACTTTGGGATTGCTAAATCATCGATGAAATAAAGCAACGGAGCCACCATAGTATTTGTTTTTTATTAACTAACTTCCTCTCAAGTCTCAAGAGAAGGGTGGTTATTGGATCATTTACCGATCTAGGCCTGATAGGCTCTATACTTTCCTTCGATCAACTAAAAAAGTTAAGTTTCTTGTGGAGCCGTATGCAATGCCCAAACAATGCCTGTACGGTTGTTTAATTCTATCTTTTTTTGTTAATTATTCTTTATCCCGTCATTTATCTTATCGTGCAAGATAGAGTAGCCTTTGATTATCTTATATCATCAGGGTAATGATCCATCAACCTAGTGCTGCTTATTCTGAGGGACAGGTAGCAGAATTTGTCCTGGAAGCGGAAGAACTACTGAAACTGCGCGAAATCCTCACAAAGGTTTATGCACAAAGAACAGGTAAACCCTTATGGATTGTATCCGAAGACATGGAAAGGGATACTTTTATGTCAGCAACAGAAGCCCAAGCTCATGGAATTGTTGATCTTGTAGCAGTTGCATAATCATAATTAAAGTAGCAGAAATTTCACGCAAATCATGATTTGAGATTTTTTTCTTAGGGGTATTTAATATTCGTAATTCTATTACTTATTCTCTTAATTCAAATTAAGAGAATAGGTAATAGAATATTTATCAATTTAATAGATATAGAAAGCATTTATAATCATCTGGTTAGGATCGATCTAAACCAACCCATTATGCATACGATTTACCATGCCAACTATTAAACAACTTATTAGAAACACAAGACAGCCAATCAGAAATGTTACAAAATCCCCCGCTCTTGGGGGATGTCCTCAACGCCGAGGAACGTGTACTAGGGTGTATGTGCGACTCGTTCAGATTGGGGGTTGGGACAAACGAAAGGAAACAACTTTCGACTACCCATGATCAGTACCGATGAATAGGATAAAATGAAAAAAAAACCTTCCTTATCTAAAAAAAAGTAAAAAAAGAGTTCTATCCTTCTATTGTGTATCAAATTTATGGTTTCCCTTGGTGCAAATTCAATCACCTCAATTCTCGATTTCAAAACGAGAAAAAATTCCCCATTGGCAGTAAATTGTTGTTATCCGTTAAGCGGGGATAATCATATTAAAATTAAAAAGCAAAAAAAGTTCTGGCACCACTCTTGTAAGAACGGACGGACTAAAAGGGTCAGCTAATCAGCCAATCCGCATAATTAAATACCGTTACTGTATAGCTAGATCTTGGTGTGAGAGACCTATTACTGGATAATAACGGGTAGAGCCAAAAAGTGTCAACTGTACAAGTTAACAATAGCATTGATTAAATGAAAGACGGGGCTCCGGTGTATAGAAAAGACCTCGCCGTTTAAGAACTAACCATAAAAACGATGAAACCCACTATTTCTTTATCTTACTACTCATTTTTATTTACTATGTTTTTGTTTGATACCGAGTATCAATACAATTTATTATTTCGAGGTGAAATACCTAGAGAAAAAATCGTGGTTGGGAAGGTTAGAGTAGCAAAAACCATTGGAATTATTATTTTATACATTGGAAAAATCCGTTTTGTTATTATAGAAAAGGGGAAAAGAATAACTGAAAGAAAGGAAATCAATCAGTTAGTCATCAACGTTTCGGGTATTCAATGACCAGAATTAAACGAGGATATATAGCTCGAAAGCGTAGAATAAAAATCCGTTTATTCGCATCAAGCTTTCGCGGGGCTCATTCAAGACTTACTCGAAATATTATTCAACAAAAAATCAGAGCTTTGGTTTCGTCCCATCGGGATAGAGATAAGCAAAAAAGGAATGTGCGTCGTTTGTGGGTCATTCGTATAAATGCCGTAATTCGCGAGAATACAATATCTTTTAGTTATAATAGATTAATAAACAATCTGTACAAGAGAAAGTTGCTTCTTAATCGTAAAATACTTGCGCAACTTGCTATATTAAATAGAAATTGTCTTTATATGATTTCCAATGACATCATAAACATAAAATAAGGCGATTAGGAGGAATCCATCGAAATGTTTTACTGTTTTACGTTTTACATGGAATTCCTTGGCCTTAGAGAATGAATTCCGGGAAGGTAGAATAGAAATTAAAATACGATTGATGATAATATAATCAAGTAGTCAAACGAAGCAAAAAAAAACATTTAATAAAAAAAAGATTGATTCTTCTTCCCCAACTTCCCTAATTCGCTTTTGTCTTACGCCACCAAAATCCATATTTTGGGATTTTTCGAACAAAACATCAGTTTGAGTTCGGATTGGACTTTTTATTCAATTGAAACGTAAGCCTAGTTTTTTTGGATTCTAAGACCTGTCGTTTTCGTTTTAACGACCAACTCTCTTTTTTTCAAATTTTTTTTCATTAGTAAGAAAAGGTAATGGAGATAAAATACGAGCTTGTTTTATAGCAATAGTAATTAATCGTTGTTGTTTTAAAGTTAATCTATTCACCCGTCTCGATAATATTTTTCCTTGTTCACTAATAAATCGACTAATTAAACTCATGTTTCTATAATCAATATGATCCCCCGATCCAATCGGGGGCAAACGCCGACGAAAAGATCGCTTGGACTTAAGAAAAATTCGCTTGGATTTATCCATGGTTTGTTTATTCCTTATTTTGAAAATCTTCTTTCGTTTGATCGGATCAAAAATGATAATGATTTAGAATTAAGAAATTTTGCTTGTTTATATTTCAATATTTCAATATATATATATGAAATATATAAATATATATATAAATTAAATATAAAATTAAATATATAATATAAATTATAAATATATATAAATATATAATATAATATTAAATATATAATATAATATATAATAATTATAATAATATAAATAATTATAATAACATTCTAATAATATAATAATAATATAATACTATATTAATAGTATATAATTGAAATATAAAAATATCTATTATGTTAATATGTCATTTTTCATCTTCCTTGTATAAAGTGACAAGCAAGTCATCGATGCCATTTATTTCTTTATCTCCCTGTGAATTGTATGTCTATGACAGTAGGGACAGAATTTTTTCAATTCTAATCGACTAGACGTATTGTGTCGATTCTTTTGAGTAATATATCTGGAAATGCCTGTTGATTTCTTATTAACATTGTTTCGAACACAACTGGTACATTCCAAAATAACCCGTACTCGGACATCTTTACCCTTGGCCATGAACCTCCTTTTGGTTTTTTATTCACTCAACTCTTTTATTTTCCGATTTGAAGCGCGGAAGACAGGAACAAAAAAAGAAAAGTTGCTCACTCGAAACAAATTATGAAATGTTGTGTTGTAACCAATTATACTGAAAATAAGTAATACTTAGAATCGCAGTACAGTAGTTTATTTAAGCATCTTGTATGATACTGTTGACCTAACCAGATTTCCACCTCAATTAAATTAAGAAAGAGAATTGAAGTTAATTTACTTGAAGCTCCGTCCCGAGTTCAAAATTTCACTGAGGTTGAATCCACTTTTATTCTTTCTCTTTTCTAACTTCTTTGAATTATAAAAAAAGAGGGGTAGTAGTTCCAGATATTTATTTAATCTTCTTCACCCCCCCATGTTAGTAACTAGAATGAAAAAAAGGGGAATGTCAACGCATCTGGGAAAAAACGATTGATCTCTATCAATAGGCCTGCTAAGGATCCGAACCATAGAGTACTTATTACTGGCGCCACAGATAGATATGTTTTTAGATCTCGCATTTCTAATCCTCCTTCTTTATTCAAGTGTTTATTGTAATACATAATAGTAATACATATATGATCAGATGTATATGTAGTATTTGCATTTGTTTTGTGCGCGGAATTCTTAATTCAAATTGAAATGTACAACAATTTGATATCTAAAATTTTCCCTTTCTTAAAACTAAAAGAAAAAAACGCGTCCCTTTCCGCCCGCCTGAGCAGTAAGGTTATTCTTTTTATATGTTATCTGATATGAGACCAAAACAAAGAAGAAATGGCGAGTGTATCTCAACAGAGAAAATGAAATAAATCTGTATAAATCTGTGGAAAACAAGACAGGGATTCTCTACAATGACATTGTAGACCAATTGATTGTAGACCAATTGCAAGGGATGTAGCGCAGCTTGGTAGCGCGTTTGTTTTGGGTACAAAATGTCACGGGTTCAAATCCTGTCATCCCTACCTCTTACTTTACTTTGTCTATGAGCAATAACGAGGGATCTATTGAAATCGAGTAAAAGTGAAGTGGGCATACCTAATCTTTCATTTATATCTATATCATGTTATATATGATAATATATGCATTCAAGATTGTAATTAAGTGGAGTTTAAAAAAAAAGATACAGTCGTTTTTTGTGATAAAAAAGCGCTCTTAGTTCAGTTCGGTAGAACGTGGGTCTCCAAAACCCAATGTCGTAGGTTCAAATCCTACAGAGCGTGATTCTGTTCTTGTTTTGTTAGATCAAAAATTTTACAGAAAAAATAGAATAGTCATCTTAATTTGACCTCCTACGAATTCAAGAAAGGAGGAGGTCAAATTAAGAAGGTCTTAATCAAAGATCCAGCTGATCACCTCGTCTGTATTGTAAATAGGCAGTTACAAATAAGCCAGCCAAAGTAATAGGAATTAGACCTAAGACGATTCCAAATAGAAAAACTTCAATCATTTCAATTTATTTGAAAAGAGAAAAAGAGAGATAATATCTATTTTTAAATATTAATCCATATTGACAAAAAATCTCAATAACCAAGAATTTGAAATTAACATCTTAAGGAACTAGAGAATGGGCGGAATACAGCAAAAAAATTGCTTTTTATTTTCATTTTTATGAATTGTTCATTCAATTAATTTCAAATAAGACGTATCTTGCTTAGACCAATAAATATAACTGAGGTTATAGTTAAAATTGCTAGTAGAAAACCAAAATAACTAGTTATAGTAGGCATGGGGGGGCTAAAAAAACTATTTCTTTTTTTTATACATAGATTTGTAAAGCATTTTCCTAAGTTCCATTTTTGACAAAGTAAAACTACCAATTGAACTTCATTCTTTCAA